ACTTTTGCTTCTCTATTTTCGTTCTTTATCATAAAAGTTTTCCCCCGCCAATGAATGATAAGTGCCTAGGTGAAGTATAGTATAAGATAAGTCAGAAAAGTCTAAGTCTTATTAGTCTACTCTAAAAAGAAAAGAAATATACCTATACTCTTACTATAAGATAAAAGATAAAGACTCTTAAGTCTAAAAACTATTAAGATAAGGCTTTTCTTTTCATATGAATACTTAGTAGAACGACTAACGACGAGATTTATTATCGTTTCTCGCGTGTCTCACGAAAGTTAGAGTAGGTGCGAATTCTCCCAATTTGTGACCGACCATACGATCTGTGATATAAATAGGTAAATGTTCCTTTCCATTATGAATAGCGATTGTATGGCCAATCATTGTGGGTATAATGGTAGATGCCCGAGACCAAGTCACTATGATTTCTTTCTCCTCCCTCCTGTTGAGTTTTTCAATTCTTCCCAATAAATGATTAGCTACAAAAGGATTTTTTTTTAGTGAACGTGTCACGGCTGATTACTCCTTTTTTTACATTTTTTAAATTGGCATTCTATGTCCAATATCTCGATCTTAATCTGAAGTCTAATGATGAATGGAAAAAAGAGAAAATCCTTTAGCTAGATAAGGGAAGGGGCGGATGTAGCCAAGTGGATCAAGGCAGTGGATTGTGAATCCACCATGCGCGGGTTCAATTCCCGTCGTTCGCCCATCACATTATTTCCAATTCCAAAGATTCGATTTTCAATGTTCCTATTTACGGCGACGAAGAATAAAACTATCACTATATTTGTTCCTTTTCCTGCTTCTTCTTCCAAGCGCAGGATAACCCCAAGGGGTTGTGGGTTTTTTTCTACCAATTGGGGCTCTCCCTTCACCGCCCCCATGGGGATGGTCTACAGGGTTCATAACTACTCCTCTTACTACAGGACGCTTACCTAGCCAACACTTAGATCCGGCTCTACCCAAACTTTTTTGGTTCACCCCAACATTACCCACTTGTCCGACTGTTGCTAAGCAGTTTTTGGATATCAAACGGACCTCCCCAGATGGTAATCTTAATGTGGCCGATTTACCCTCTTTTGCAATCAGTTTCGCTACAGCGCCTGCTGCTCTAGCTAATTGTCCACCTTTTCCAAGTGTGATTTCTATGTTATGTATGGCCGTGCCTAAGGGCATATCGGTTGAAGTAGATTCTTCTTTTTTATCAATCAAAACCCCTTCCCAAACTGTACAAGCTTCTTCCAAAGCATACGGCTTTCTAGATGTATATGATGATATCTAGACAGATGGATCTTATATGAATCGTATGATGAAGTACCACGTGAGTGGATATATAGGAATCCAAATCTGCCGAATCACTCATGTTATGATCTTCTACATCCTAGGTCTCCCCGTTCCGTCATCTGGCTTATGTTCTTCATGTAGCATTCAGACCGGATGACTCTATGAAATTACGTCGATACTTCCACATATTACGGGTAACGTAGGAGACATCTCTATTTTTCCCCGGAGGGTCTTTCTAATTACCACTGCTTAACTTTCAATTCGCCTCTGACCATCAAATGAAATGTGAATAACCCGTCCTCCTCTCTTTGAAACAAGGGGCGCTTCCGGTTCTGTGCGCGCTTCAAACAATTTTGTCTTCTCCATATTACCATATCTCTAGAGTCAATAATTTTCTATGAGGAACTACTGAACTCAATCACTTGCTGCCGTTACTCAACAGTTTTCTGTTGAGGTCTATCCCGTAGAGGTACTCCAATTGGATCAGTGATCGATTTCTAGGTTTCGTCGTAAACCTAATTGGTTACTTCCAATTACGTAAATCAATAGTTCAAACCGCACTCAAAGGTAGGGCATTTCCCATTGATATAGGAACTTCTGTACCAGAAACAATGGTATCTCCAATTATAGCCCCTCTGGGATGTAAAATATATCTCTTCTCACCATCCCCATAGTGTATGAGACAAATGTATGCATTTCGATTAGGGTCATATTCTATGGTTACGATTCTACCAGATATCTCTTTTTCATTCCGTCGAAAGTCGATTTTACGGTATAGACGCTTATGACCTCCCCCTCTATGCCCTGCGGTAATGATCCCTCTGGCATTACGACCTTTACCACAACGATGCTGTCCATAGATCAAATTATTTCGTGGATTGGATTTCACTTGACTGTCTACGGCTCCATTGCGTGTGCTCGAGGTAGAAGTTTTGTATAAATGTATTGCCGTGTTATTAAGTCTTTTGCTTTAAGTTCTTTTCTCTATAAGAGGTGGAATAGAATAACCCGGTTGAAGCGTAATGATCATACGTCTGTAATGCATTGTATGTCCCATAATAGGTCCCATCCTTCTACCCTTTCCCGGGAGTCGATGACTATTCATAGCTATTACCTTGACACCAAAGAAGAGTTCGACCCAATGCTTTATTTCTGTCCTAGTTGATCCTGATTCGACATTAGAAGTATATTGATTGTTCCCCAATAACCGAATACTTTTTTCTGTAAATACTGCATATTTGATTCCATCCATAAATCCATTTTCTTCCCTATGAGTTCCAGTATCGATAAGAATTCTAGTTCTTACTGTTCATATGTTATGGTATGAATATACCATACCAATTCGCTATGTATGGATGATGAGATTCCATTGATACAGAGTCAATTCCAATAGACTTATTGAATGTTCCCATTGGCGTGCATCCAGCAGGAATTGAACCTACGAATTTGCCAATTATGAGTTGGGCGCTTTAACCATTCAGCCATGGATGCTTAACAGGGATCATCGTACATCGTGAATAACCAAATTCCAATTGAAATGAAATCTTTAGGAGGAATCAATGAAACGACATCAATTCAAATCCTGGATATTCGAATTGAGAGAGATATTGAGAGAGATCAAGAATTCTCACTATTTCTTAGATTCATGGATCAAATTCGATTCAGTGGGATCTTTCACTCACATTTTTTTCCACCAAGAACGTTTTATGAAACTCTTTGACCCCCGAATTTGGAGTATCCTACTTTCACGTGATTCACAGGGTGCAACAAGCAATCGATATTTCACGATCAAAGGTTTAGTACTGCTTGTAGTAGTGGTCCTTCTATCTCGTATTAACAATCGAAAGATGGTCGAAAGAAAAAATCTCTATTTGATGGGGCTTCTTCCTATACCTATGAATTCCATTGGACCCAGAAAGGAGACATTGGAAGAATCTTTTTGGTCTTCCAATAGAAATAGGTTGATTGTTTCGCTCCTGTATCTTCCAAAAGGGAAAAAGATTTCTGAGAGTTGTTTCATGGATCCGCAAGAGAGTACTTGGGTTATCCCAATAAAGAAAAAGCGTATCATGCCTGAATCTAACCGGGGTTCGCGGTGGTGGAGGAACCGGATCGGAAAAAAGAGGGATTCTAGTTGTCAGATATCTAATGAAACCGTAGCTGGAATTGAGATCTCATTCAAAGAGAAAGATAGCAAATATCTGGAGTTTCTTTTTTTATCCTATACGGATGATCCGATCCGCAAGGACCATGATTGGGAATTGTTTGATCGTCTTTCTCCGAGGAAGAAACGAAACATAATCAACTTGAATTCGGGACAGCTATTCGAAATCTTAGGGAAAGACTTGATTTGTTATCTCATGTCTGCTTTTCGTGAAAAAAGACCAATTCAGGGGGAGAGTTTCTTCAAACAACAAGGAGCTGGGGCAACTATGCAATCCAATGATATTGAGCATGTTTCTCATCTCTTCTCGAGAAACAAGTGGGGTCTTTCTTTGCAAAATTGTGCTCAATTTCATATGTGGCAATTCCGCCAAGATCTCTTCGTTAGTTGGGGGAAGAATCAGCACGAATCGGATTTTTTGAGGAACGTCTCGAGAGAGAATTGGATTTGGTTAGACAATGTGTGGTTGGTAAACAAGGATCGGTTTTTTAGCAAGGTACGGAATGTATTGTCAAATATTCAATATGATTCCACAAGATCTATTTTCGTTCAAGTAACGGATTCTAGCCAATGGAAAGGATCTTCTTCTGATCAATCCAGAGATCATTTCGATTCCGTTAGAAATGAGAATTCAGAATATCACACATTGATCGATCAAACAGAGATTCAGCAACTAAAAGAGAGATCGATTCTTTGGGATCCTTCCTTTCTTCAAACGGAACGAACAGAGATAGAATCAGATCGATTCCCGAAATGCCTTTTTGGATCTTCCTCCATGTCCTGGCTATTCACAGAACCTGAGAAGCGGATGAATAATCATCTGCTTCCGGAAGAAATCGAAGAATTTCTTGGGAATCCTACAAGATCAATTCGTTCTTTTTTCTCTGACAGATGGTCAGAACTTCATCTGGGTTCGAATCCTACTGAGAGGTCCACTAGAGATCATAAATTGTTGAAGAAAAAACAAGATGTTTCTTTTGTCCCTTCCAGGCGAGCGGAAAAGAAAGAAATGGTTGATATATTCAAGATAATTACGTATTTACAAGATACCGTCTCAATTCATCCTTCGGAACCAGATTCGGGATGTGATATGGTTCCGAAGGATGAACCGGATATGGACAGTTCCAATAAGATTTCATTCTTGAACAAAAATCCATTTTTTGATTTCTTTCATCTATTCCATGACCGGAACAAAGGGGGATACGCGTTACGCCACGATTTTTTTGAATCAGAAGAGAGATTCCCAGAAATGGCGGATCTATTCACTCTATCAATAACCGAGCCGGATCTGGTGTTTCATAGGGGATTTGCCTTTTCTATTGATTCCTACGGGTTGGATCAAAAAAGATTCTTGAATGAGGTATTCAACTCCAGAGATGAATCGAAAAAGAAATTGGTTCTACCTCCTCTTTTTTATGAGGAGAATGAATCTTTTTCTCGAAGGATCAGAAAAAAATCGGTCCGGATCTACTGCGGGAATGAGTTGGAAGATCCCAAACTAAAAACAGCGGTATTTGCTAGCAACAACATAATGGAGGCAGTCAATCAATATAGATTGATCCGAAATCTCCAATATTATGGGTACATAAGAAATGTATCGAATCGATTCTTTTTAATGAATAGATCCGATCGCAACTTCGAATATGGAATTCAAAGGGATCAAATAGGAAATGAGACTCTGAATCATATAACTATAATGAAATATACGATCAACCAACATTTATCGAATTTGAAAAAGAGTCAGAAGAAATGGTTTGATCCTCTTATTTCTCGAACTGAGAGATCCATGAATCAGGATCCTGATGCATATAGATACAAATGGTCCGATGGGAGCAAGAATTTCCAGGAACATTTGGAACATTTCGTTTCTGAACAGAAGAATCCTTTTCAAGTAGTGCAAGTAGTGTTCGATCAATTACGTATTCATCAATATTCGATTGATTGGTCCGAGGCTATCGACAAAGAAGATTTGTCTAAGTCACTTCGTTTCTTTTTGTCCAAGTCACTTCTCTTTTTGTCCAAGTCACTTCGTTTCTTTTTGTCCAAGTCACTTCCCTTTTTCTTTGTGAGTATCGGGAATATCCCCATTCATAGGTCCGAGATCCACATCTATGAATTGAAAGGTCCGAATGATCAACTCTGCAATCAGTTGTTAGAATCCATAGGTGTTCAAATCGGTCATTTTAAGAAATTGAAACCCTTCTTATTGGATGATCATGATACTTCCCAAAGACCAAAATTCTTGATCAATGGAGGAACAATATTACCATTTTTGTTCAAAAAGATACCAAAGCGGGTGATTGACTCATTCCATACTAGAAAGAATCGCAGGAAATCCTTTGATAACACGGATTCCTATTTCTCAATGATATCCCACGATCGAGACAATTGGCTGAATCCCGTGAAACCATTTCATAGAAGTTCATTGATATCTTCTTTTTATAAAGCAAATCGACTTCGATTCTTGAATGATCCACATCACTTCTGGTTCTATTGTAACAAAAGATTCCCCTTTGATGTGGAAAAGACCCGTATCAATAATTATGATCTTACATATGGACAATTCCTCAATATCTTGTCCATTCGCAACAAAATCTTTTCTTTGTGCGTCGGTAAAAAAGGATCTCTTTTTTTGGAGAGAGAGACTCTTTCACAAATCGAGTCACAGGTATCTGACATCTTCATACCTAACGATTTCCCACAAAGTGGTGATGAAACGTATAACTTGTACAAATTGTACAAATCTTTCCATTTTCCAATTCGATCCGATCCATTCGTTCGTGGAGCTATTTACTCGATCGCAGACATTTCTGCAACACCTCTAACAGAGGAACAAATAGTCAATTTGGAAAAAACTTATTGTCAGCCTCTTTCAGATATGAATCTATCTGATTCAGAAGGGAATAACTTGCATCAGTATCTCAGTTTCAATTCAAACATGGGTTTGATTCACACTCCATGTTCTGAGAAGTATTTACCATCCGGAAAGAGGAAAAAACGGAGTCTTTGTCTAAAGAAATGCGTTGAGAAAGGGCAGATGTATAGAACCTTTCAACGAGATAGTGCTTTTTCAAATCTCTCAAAATGGAATCTGTTCCAAACATATATGCCATGGTTCCTTACTTCGACAGGGTGCAAATATCTCAATTTCACCCTTTTAGATACTCTTTCAGACCCATTGCCGATACTGAGTAGTAGTCAAAAATTTGTATCCATTTTTCATGATATGATGCATGGATCAGATATATCACGGCCAATTCCTCAGAAGATTCTTCCACAATGGACTCTGATAAGTGAGATTTCGAGTCAATGTTTACAGAATCTTCTTCTGTCCGAAGAAATGATTCATCGAAATAATGAGTCACCCGTTCCATTGATATGGGCACATCTGAGATCAACAAATGCTCGGGAGTTCCTCTATTCCATCTTTTTCCTTCTTCTTGTTGCTGGATATCTCGTTCGTATACATCTTCTCTTTGTTTCCCGAGCCTCTAGTGAGTTACAGAAAGAGTTAGAAAAGATCAAATCTTTGATGATTCCATCATACATGATGGAATTTCGAAAACTTCTGGATAGGTATCCTACATCTGAACTGAATCCTTTCTGGTTAAAGAATCTCTTTCTAGTTGTTCTGGAACAATTAGGAGATTCTCTGGAAGAAATACGGGGTTCTGCTTCTGGTGGCAACATGCTATTGGGTGGTGGTCCCGCTTATGGGGTCAAATCAATACGTTCTAAGAAGAAATATTGGAAGATCAATCTCATCGATCTTGTAAGTATCATACCAAATCCCATCAATCGAATCATTTTTTCGAGAAATACGAGACATCTAAGTCGTACAAGTAAAGAGATCTATTCATTGATAAGAAAAAGAAAAAACGTGAACGGTGATTGGATTGATGATAAAATAGAATTCTGGGTCGCGAACAGTGATTCGATTGATGATGAAGAAAGAGAATTCTTGGTTCAGTTCTCCACCTTAACGACAGAAAAAAGGATTGATCAAATTCTATTGAGTCTGACTCATAGTGATCATTTATCAAAGAATGACTCTGGTTATCAAATGATTGAACAACCGGGATCAATTTCCTTACGATACTTAGTTGACATTCATCAAAAGGATCTAATGAATTATGAGTTCAATAGATCCTGTTTAGCAGAAAGACGGATATTCCTTGCTCATTATCATACAATCACTTATTCACAAACCTTGTGTGGGGCTAATATTTTTCATTCCCCATCTCCTCATGGAAAACCCTTTTCGCTCCGCTTAGCCCTATCCCCTTCTAGAGGTATTTTAGTGATAGGTTCTATAGGAACTGGACGATCCTGTTTGGTCAAATACCTAGCGACAAACTCCTATGTTCCTTTCATTACGGTATTTCCGAACAAGTTCCTGGATGACAAGCCTAAAGGTTATCCTATTGATGATATCGATATTGATGATAGTGACGATATTGATGATAGTAATGATGACCTTGATATTGATACGGAGCTGCTAACTATGACGAATGTGCTAACTATGTATATGACGACGAAAATAGACCGATTTGATATCACCCTTCAATTCGAATTAGCAAAAGCAATGTCTCCTTGCATAATATGGATTCCAAACATTCATGATCTGCATGTGAATGAGTCGAATTACTTATCCCTCGATCTATTAGAGAACTATCTCTCCAGGGATTGTGAAAGATGTTCCACTGGAAAGATTCTTGTTATTGCTTCGACTCATATTCCCCAAAAAGTGGATCCCGCTCTAATAGCTCCAAATAAATTCAATACATGCATTAAGATACGAAGGCTTCTTCTTCCACAACAACGAAAGCACTTTTTCATTCTTTCATATACTAGAGGATTTCACTTGGAAAAGAAGATGTTCCATACTAACGGATTCGGGTCCATAACCATGGGTTCCAATGCGCGAGATCTTGTAGCACTTATCAATGAAGCCCTATCAATTAGTATTACACAGAAGAAATCCATTATAGAAACTAATACAATTAGATCAGCTCTTCATAGAAAAACTTGGGATTTTCGATCCCAGATAAGATCGGTTCAGGATCATGGGATCCTTTTCTATCAGATAGGAAGGGCTGTTACACAAAATGTACTTCTAAGTAATTGCCCCATAGATCCTATATCTATCTATATGAAGAAGAAATCATGTAAGGGAGGGGATTCTTATTTGTACAAATGGTACTTCGAACTTGGAACGAGCATGAAGAAATTAACGATACTTCTTTATCTTTTGAGTTGTTCTGCCGGATCGGTCGCTCAAGATCTTTGGTCTTCATCCAGACACGATGAAAAAAATTGGATCACTTCTTATGGATTCGTCGAGAACGATTCTGATCTAGTTCATGGCCTATTACTATTATTACTATTAGAAGTAGAAGGCGCTCTGGCTCTGGCGGGATCCTCACGGACAGAAAAATCTTGCAGTAAGTTTGATAATAATCGAGTGACATTACTTCTTCGGTCCGAACCAAGGAATCAGTTAGATATGATGCAAAATGGATCTTGTTCTATCGTTGATCAGAGATTTCTATATGAAAAATACGAATCGGAGTTTGAAGAAGGGGAAGGGGCCCTCGATCCGCAACAGATAGAGGAGGATTTATTCAATCACATAGTTTGGGCTCCTAGAATATGGCGATTTGATTGTATCGAAAGGCCCACTGAATTGGGATTTCCCTATTGGACTGGGTCATTTCGGGGCAAATGGATCATTTATCATAAAGAGGATGAGCTTCAAGAGAATGATTCGGAGTTCTTGCAGAGTGGAACCATGCAGTACCAGACACGAGATAGATCTTCCAAAGAACAAGGCTTTTTTCGAACAAGCCAATTCATTTGGGACCCTGCGGATCCATCCTTTTCCCTATTCAAAGATCAGCCCTCTGTCTCTGTGTTTTCACGTCGAGAATTCTTTGCAGATGAAGAGATGTCAAAGGGGCTCATTGCTTCCCAAACAAATCCTCCTACATCTATATATAAACGCTGGTTCATCAAGAATACGCAAGAAAAGCACTTCGAATTGTTGATTCATCGCCAGAGATGGTTTAGAACCAATAGTTCATTATCTAATGGATCTTTCCGTTCTAATACTCTATCCGAGAGTTATCAGTATTTATCAAATCTGTTCCTATCTAACGGAACGCTATTGGATCAAATGACAAAGACATTGTTGAGAAAGAGATGGCTTTTCCCGGATGA